AGACAGCTCAGGAGGAGTAGAAAGTGGCCACAACCTAGGAGGGGTTTGACGGCAAGCGCAGTGGAGAGCGCCAGGACGGCGTCAAGGAGCCCTCTTGCTACCCATATGCGAGACGCCATCAGTTTGGAGTGGAGCGCGAGGCCAGCAGAGCTTGCTGCAGAGGAGATAAGAAAAGGCTAAGCAGAGGAGATCCGGTAACTGTTATGAATGTGGAGGAGTGGGGCATTTTGCTCGTTACTGTCCCAATCGGAGGACGGACGAATGCTGCTGGGGGAGTGCAGAATAGACCAGCTGAAGATGGAAGAGTGAACGTTGTGGAGCCTAGAGCCCGGGAAGACGGTAGTCGGAAACATAGCGGGGGTTCTGAAGCTTAGGAGAGGAGACAGTTTCGCTGTCGTTAGATTGTGTGGCAACGTGAGCCAACGTCAGCAGAAAGGAGGAGGAGACGGAAGGCTGTATTTCGAATCTATGTCGGAATTGGCCAGTGCAAAGATGATCATTGATGCTGGGAGTTCGGATAACATAGCGTCCACGGAGATGGTGGATCAGTTGGGGCTGAAGACGGAGCCTCATCCAGAGCCCTATCGAATCAGACCAAAAAGGGCATGAGCAGTGGGCCCTATGTTGAGTAAGGGGTGAGAAGGTGCCCATTGTGCTGGGGAAGTTAAAGCAGGACGTCTGGTGTGACGTCGTCCCTATGGACGTATTACATATCCTACTCGGAAGACCATGGTAATACGAGTAGGGTGTTACCTGCGTAGGGAGAACACCGGTTTACTTTTAACGGCAAACGCGGTTATTGCCATCAGAAGACTTTGGTTGGCTAAGGAGAAAACGTGTTGGCATACCATTTCTGGACGTGGTGGAAGAGTCCATAGAATGCTATGCCTTGATAGCAAACAAAGCCAACTAGCAGAGCTGATGCGAGGATCGGTGGGATGCCGTAGCCCTTACTCCTATAAAGCGGAGGCAATCGGAAAGGCTTTTTAGGAAGGAGGACCGGGAAGTGCAGATCTTTCTGCAACACTCTTCCGACTTGATGCCGAAGGAATTGCCGGCTGGATGACCCCCTAAGATAAGAGGAGGATATAGAAGCAGATTGAGTTGCAGGTAGGAGCGAGTCTACCCTGCAAAGCGGCTTATCGCTTATCCCCATTTTCAAATGAGGAGATCCGACGTCAAGTGCAGGAATTGCTGTCGAAGGGGCGGGAGAGTCTCAGTCCGTGTTCAACGCCTGCTTGACTAGCTCAAAAGGAGGCAGCTGGAGTGTGTAGATGGGCTTTGAATAAGAGTTGGGTGAACCTATTTCCAATAATGCCAACGATGGATGACATTATGGCCCCTTTATTAGTAAGTTCTGTCGGGAGCGTGTTACTTTTCAAAGTCTGTGCTGGTAGTGGCGGCATCAAATCCGACGGGAAGGATAAAAGGATTTCGCGCGCTTAGCGCGAAAGCCGATGGCTTTCTTGCTGCTTTCAACACCAAAGACGGCTTGTACGAGTGGTTGGTGATGCCGTTTGGGTTGACGAACGCACCCAGTACGTTCATGAGGCTGATGAACGAGGTGCTCAGGCCGTGGATCGGTAAGTTCGTCATTGTGGATTAGTCAACTATTCTTGTCTTTAGTCGGAGTCGGCTCCTTCGAGCGAAAACGGTTTTCAATCGGTTGAGGGAGGAGCAGTTGTTTATCAACCGAGAGAAGGGTGAGGCATAATTCTTGGGGAACTCATCTATTTTTTATTTTGAGTATCCCGAGAAGGCCTCAAGATGGACAAGGCGAAAGTCAAAGCTTGGAGTGGCCAGTGCTTCAAACGGCTACGGAAGTGAGGAGTTTTCCCCTTATTAGTAAATTGGCCAATTTCTATCTCAATCTGATAAATTTTCAGTCAGTGAAGGCCGGATTGACGGATTGTATGAAGAAGGAGTCCCATTTCCAGTGGCCTTTAAGAGGTAGGGGCGGCACAGAAATCGTTTGATGCCTTGAAGAAGAGGATTGTCAAGGCGCCGGTTCTAGCTCGGATTTGGAAAAGCTCTTTGAAGTGGAGACGGATGCTTCGGGTTTGGCGATCGGTGCTGAGGAGGGAAAGCCGATTGCATTTTTCAGTGAGAAGCTAAACGAGGCAAGGAAGAGCTTGTCTTCTTCCGACAAAGACAAGCGTTGTATGCATGGGGAAGCACTGGAGGCATTACCAACTTCCGAAGGAATTTGTCGTGTACACGGACCATCAGGCTCGAAGGTTTCTTCAGACGCAGGATAAGCTCGGTGCGAGGCACGCTAGGTGGGTAGCTTATCTACAGAGTTTGACCTTTAAGCACAAGGCAGGGAGCCGGAACGTGGTAGCAAATGCGTTGAGCCGGAGAGATATTTTGTTGCAAACGCTTTTTCCGTTTTGCCAGGAGTTTTCATCGGTTCGAAACCGGGAGGACGAGGATTTTGCAGAGGCTTGGAGAGTTAGCCTGAATCCTTTGAGTGGGAATCGAAGCCGGTTTTAGGACGTGC